ATTTCATGTTAAAACAGATCTTTTATTCTTACATGGGTCCTCCCCTTTAGAAAAGAAAGTTCTTTTTTAGAAAGATTATCCTTGTCTCTGTTTATGTCTCGGATTGGAACAAATCACTATAATTCGTCCGCGCCTACGGATCAGTCGACATTTTTCACAAATTTTACGAACAGAAGTCCTTATTTTCATATTTCTTATTCCTTACCTTAATTCTGAATCTACTCTTTTGAGGAAAATAAGTTTCTTGAATATTTTTTTTTTTTAACTTCGAATTGTGTCCCCATGAAAGGAATGTTTAAAAAATCAACTAATCGTTCGAATCCTTGTTGCGAAGTCTATAAATTATACGTCCTCTGGTTGAATCATAACGACTTACTTCAATTTTTACTCTATCTCCCGGTAGTATCCGTATAAAACTGCGCCGGATCCTCCCTGAAGCATAACCTAGAATTAGATCTTCATTATCTAAACGGACCCGGAACATACCGTTGGGAAGTGATTCAGTAATTAAACCTTCATGAATCAATTTTTGTTCTTTCATTCCAGGTAACCCCCTTGAAGTATCAACTAATGAAGGAAGAGGTATATAACTCACTTTTCCTCTCTATTTCACAAATGGGAAGTTAGAGATAAAATTAGGATACCAGAGGAGGAGGATCACCATATATAACACAAAATTTCTCCTCCAATTCTTTCTAGTCGAGCTTCTCGATCTGTCATTATACCTCGAGAAGTAGAAAGAATTACAATTCCCATTCCACCTAAAATCTTAGGAATTCGTTGATAGTTGGAATAAATTCGTAAACCGGGTCGGCTGATACACTTTAAAACGGTTCTATATATTCCTTTCCTAGTCTTTCTATGTCGCAGGGTTGAAACCAAGAAATATTTCTTATTTTCCTGATGTTTCCGAACATTTTCAATAAAACCTTCTCGTAGAAGTATTTTAACAATGTTTTCGGTGATATTAGTAGATGCTATTCGAACCGTTCCTTTTTTATTCATGTCAGCATTTCTTATAGAAGTTATTATATCGGCAATAGTGTCCCTACCCATAACGAACTATAATTTTTTGTGCCTCCTAATTTTGATATAATCAACATGTTTCCTTTTTTCTTTTTTTTTTTTTTTTGAATTATTAAATTTTAAAAAGTATATGCGTGAGACACAATCTATTAATTTGATCTATTTCAGATAGCCTACTATATCATAGTGTCATCTACTAGTATTTATAATACCTCGGGAGCTAATGAAACTATTTTAGTAAAATTCAACTGTCTCAATTCCCGAGCGATCGCACCAAAAACTCGAGTTCCTTTTGGATTTCCTTCTTGATCAATGACGACCGCTGCATTGTCATCATATCGTATTATCATACCGTTGTCACGTTTGAGTTCTTTACATGTACGTACAATTACAGCTCTAATGACTTCTGATCTTTCTAGAGGCATATTTGGTACTGCTTCTTTGATTACAGCAACAATAACGTCACCAATATGAGCATATCGGTGATTACCAGCTCCTATGATTCGAATACACATCAATTCTCGAGCTCCGCTGTTATCCGCTACATTCAAAAGGGTCTGAGGTTGAATCATATATTTTTTATTTGAATCTCTTATTTCAATGCAAAGGATGAAGGAAAAAAAGAAATATTGTCCGTCCAGAAAAAAATAAACCTGCGGTTGTTTTTTCATCCTCAATATCCCTTTTGTTTAGTTCTACATCCCTATCGTGAAATAACAAATTGAGTTCGTATAGGCATTTTGCACGCAGCTATTGAAATAGCTGCTCTGGCTACAGTTTCTGATACTCCGCCCATTTCATAAAGTATTCGACCCGGTTTAACAACAGATACCCAATATTCGGGGGATCCCTTTCCCGAACCCATACGTGTTTCGGTAGGTCTTACTGTAACAGGTTTGTCGGGAAATATACGTACCCATATTTTTCCACCACGACGCGCATATCGTGTCATTGCTCTCCGCCCCGCTTCTATCTGTCTAGCTGTGATCCAAGCGGGTTCAAGTGCCTGAAGAGCGTATCCGCCGAAACAAATATGATTGCCTCGACAAGATATTCCCTTCATTCTTCCTCTATGTTGTTTACGAAATCTGGTTCTTTTGGGGTTATAGTTGATGGTTGTTTCTTAATTCCATCTCTATTGCAGAACCGGACATGAGAGTTTCTTCTCATCCAGCTCCTCGCGAATGAAACGATTCAATAATATTAAATATTACAGATACACATGTATAATTATAATTCAATAATATTACAGATACACATGTATAATTATAATAATTATTTATAATTATTATTATAAATAATAATATAAGTAATTATGAGTTAATAATATAAGTAATTATAAGTAATGAATGGCATTTATTGATATTTAATTTGTTACATATTTAATTTGTTACAAAGGAAGATGTATATACAAAATATACAGCTGGACGTGTATATTATTAGATATAGAAAATATAAAAAATGTTTCTTTTTTTAGAATATAACGTATAATATAATGAATCCTTATTTTTACCTCTATCGAATCGGGCCAAAAATTGTAATCCAATAAATAAATAAAGGTTTCGCGGGCGAATATTGACTCTTTCATTCGTAAGGTCAATTCATGACACCTCTCAGAATAAATCAATTTTTTCTTGGTTCGTTCCGCCATCCCACCCAATGAATTATTAGGATTCGTTTTCAATAGAATCCTATGCAGTCACAGGTTTCGTCGTTCCCATAGCTTCTCCATTAATGGTTAGGCCTGAACTCTGCAATGGAGCTTCCGGCAAAATTCGTTCCCGAGTCAATCTCCTCAGTTTTTATTAACCCGAGGCTCTTTATTCTTTATTATTTTTTTTTTTCTTTTTTTTTTTTATTTATTTATATTTCATTTATATATTTATATCAGTATTGATTATATCAGTATTAATGCTTTATCACACTGCCTTTTATGAGGCGATTCATAGACCATACATATTGGAATCATATATCATTGATATTTTTGTTCTCTCTTTCTATCATCCTTCCATTTATCCACATCCCTTTATTTTTGCTTTACAACCCATAATCAGATTTCTTTTTTATGGAAAAAATTTCAGTTGCTACAACTATATGATCGATCCACCCATATAGTGACTGTTTCTTGGGATCTTGACAATACGAAGCAATAAGTTGGTTATTAATTTATATGGTTACTAAGTTCATAGTAGGGGTTAGTCTATTTTTTTTTTTTTTTTTGAATCTCAACCCTAAACTCTAAAGAAAAAACTAACGAGTCACACACTAAGCATAGCAATTATACTAAATGGTCAATCGAATTTTTATTTAACCTTATAGAATTAGAATTGTTCATTTTTGTTTGATTTAACAGAAAAAGAATGAAACAGTTTGTAATTTTTTGTTCTATCACTGGACAGAATGGCAAGACAAATGAAGGTCTATTATTTCTCGTTTACAAATATCCAAACTCGTTTACAAATATCCAAATTTTGATGCCTAATACTCCATAAATAGTTCGAATTGTATAGGAACAATGATCAATTTTAGCGCGAATTGTTTGTAGGGGAACCCTACCTTCTCTGATCCATTCGACACGTGCAATTTCTTTTCCGTCGATACGCCCTGCGATTTGTACTTGAATTCCTTTTGTATCTGTTTGTTCAGTTAATTCAATAGCTTTTTTCATTGACTTTCGAAACGAAACTCTATTTTTTAACTGTAAAGCTATATATTCTGCAAGAATATTTGGTTGTCCATAAGGTTTTTCAATTCTTGTGATAGCAATGTTGAGTCTCCGGTTCACAGAATGAAGTTCCTTTTGTACATTCATCTGTAATTCTTCTATTCCTCGTGTTTGGCCCTCTATTAATAAATTTGGGAATCCAATATGGATTATGACCTGGATCAAATCGATTCTTTTTTGAATTCCTATACGTGCGATTCCTTCGAAACCCGAGGATATTCTCCTATTTTTTTGTACATAGTTCTTGATACAATTCCGTATTTTTTCATCTTCCTGTAAACCCACGGAATAATTTTTTGTTTGTGCGAACCAAAAGGAACGATGACTTTGGGTTGTACCAAGTCTGAAACCAAGTGGATTTATTTTTTGTCCCATATTTTTCTATTATGTTCTCTTTCCATTCATATTTTTAATATGAATCTAAATCTTAGATTGATTGATCTAAAAATGATTTAGATTTTTCCTTTAATACAATTGTTATATGACAAGTGGGTTTTTTTATCGGATAACTACGTCCCCGAGCCCGAGGTCTTAACTTTTTCACAATAGCACTCCTATTGACTTCGGCTTTACTAATGAATGAATCAGCTTCGTTCAAACCCATATTATGATTAGCGTTTGCTGCTGCAGAATAAACCAATTGTAAAATTGGATAAGATGCTCGATAAGGCATGAGTTCCAGTATCATAAGTGTTTCCTCATAGGAACGTCCGCGAATCTGATCAATTACTCTTTGCGCTTTTAAAACAGACATACATATATGTTGAGCTAAAACTTTTATTTCTCTATTTTCTTCTCTACCTGAACTCCAGTTTTTTATCATAAGGTCACCCCCCGCTAATGAATGAAAAGTACTTTTTTAGTTTACTTTTTTTTATTTATATTAATAATATTTCTATTAATATTTAATATTCAAAAATATTAAATATTAATAATTTAACGACGAGATTTATTGTCGTTTCTTGCATGTCTCGCGAAAGTCAGAGTAGGCGCGAATTCTCCCAATTTGTGACCTACCATACGATCTGTTATATAAATAGGTAAATTTTCCTTTCCATTATGAATAGCGATTGTATGGCCAATCATTGTGGGTATAATGGTAGATGCCCGAGACCAAGTTACTATTATTTCTTTCTCCTCCCTCATGTTGAGTTTTTCAATTTTTCCCGATAAATGATTAGCTACAAAAGGATTTTTTTTTAGTGAACGTGTCACAGCTGATTACTCCTTTTTTTTTTACATTTTAAAG